TTGTTATGGATTAAATTATAAGAAATTTTTCAAATTTCAAATGAATATTTGTGAACATTGTGGACGTCATTTGAAAATGAATAGTTCAGATAGAATCGAACTTTCGATTGATCCAGGTACTTGGGATCCTATGGATGAAGACATGGTCTCTCGGGATCCCATTCAATTTCATTCGCAAGAGGAACCTTATAAAGATCGTATTGATTTTAATCAAAGAAAGACGGGATTAACTGAGGCTGTTCAAACAGGCACAGGTCAACTAAATGGTATTCCCGTAGCAATTGGTGTTATGGATTTTCAGTTTATGGGGGGTAGTATGGGATCGGTGGTGGGCGAGAAAATCACACGTTTGATCGAGTATGCTACCAATAAATTTTTACCTCTTATTCTAGTGTGTGCTTCGGGGGGAGCACGCATGCAAGAAGGAAGTTTGAGCTTGATGCAAATGGCTAAAATATCTTCTGCTTTATATGATTTTCAATCAAAGAAAAAGTTATTCTATGTATCAATCCTTACATCTCCCACTACGGGTGGGGTAACAGCTAGTTTTGGTATGTTGGGAGATATCATTATTGCAGAACCCAACGCCTACGTTGCATTTGCGGGTAAAAGAGTAATTGAACAAACATTGAATAAGACAATACCAGAGGGTTCACAAGCGGCTGAATATTTATTCCATAAGGGCTTATTCGATACAATCGTACCACGTAATCCTTTAAAGGGCGTTCTGAGTGAGTTATTTAAGCTCCATGCTTTCTTTCCTTTGAATCGAAAAATGAAATCAAGTAGAGACTTATATCCTTAATTTAATATTAATTCATTTTAAATTTGATAAATTTGGTTTGTGATAATCAAGTAGTTATTTAGTTTATAGGAATTGAATGAAAGTCAAAATCCCAAGAATGGGTTTTTCTTTCTTTGGTAACATAAGATTGAATTGTAAAAAGAACCATACGGATAATTTTTTTTTTTCTCGATATTCCCGATTTCTAATCAGGAAATTTCTATCAAACAAAATAAAAAGAGTGAATTCTGTTTCTTTCTTCTGTGAAATTAGGCAGGGGGGTCCTGCATCTTTCTATATCCCCCGAGAACCCTCGGTTTTAGTACGAATACCCTTTGTTGGGTCATAGTCTAACGAATTTTTCGGGAGGGGAATAATCAAAATAAATAGAAACAATAATAAGAAGAAAAAAAATCAATAATGAACAAAAAAAGAACAACATAATAATAAACAAAAGTGACATATATATATTTCATGTAGAAAGATGACTAAGCCCAATTATTTACATATTTCCACCTTTGATTTACACTTATTATATACTTACTGAGTATATTATATATTTTATTTTAATATATTAGTCTTATATTATAGACTCCTTATTCTATTTTAGTATATATACCTAATATACTCTTCCATTATATAATCTTTATTAGTGTATATACTCACTTAAGTAGACTTAGTATAATAGTATAATTATATATGAATTATAAGCTATCTTTATAACAATAACAGGTACAAATATTAAATCGAGGTACCCATTCTATGACAACTCTCAACACCTTACCCTCTATTTTTGTGCCTTTAGTGGGCTTAGTATTTCCGGCAATTGCAATGGTTTCTTTATCTCTTCATGTTCAAAAAAACAAAATTTTTTAGATACGATGGGGCCAAATCTTATCTATTTTTTTTTTTTTTTTTCAAGCCTTACTTGTATCATAACACGAATATTCTATTTAGTAGAATTCTATTTAGTAGAATTCTATTTAGTAGAATTTAGTAGAATAGGGTATAACGTGTGGCTTCCTCCGAGCATAAGCTCGTATACATACGTAAACATGATCTATGAGTAAATGAATTAGAGCTATTTGAAAATCGATCGGTATCGGGGTGAGTTTATGAAATGGAAAGTCAATATATCCATATGGATATATGCGGATATCTATAATAAATCATATGGAAAGGGATGTTATTATTTTAGTTTAGAGTTAAGCAATTCGATGAATTACTCCTAAAGATTCACATCCTAATAGTGCTAGTTGATGCGGGTTACTTCGGAAACAAAAAAATGAAAGTCAATTTTTTTGGTTATTCCCCAATTCCAATAAAATGCAACTAGATCGAGTATAGTATGAGTTGGCGATCAGACCATATATGGATAGAACTTATAACCGGGTCTCGAAAAGTTAGTAATTTCTGCTGGGCCTTTATCCTTTTTTTAGGTTCATTAGGGTTTTTATTGGTTGGAACTTCCAGTTATCTTGGTAGGAATTTTATATCTTTATTTCCCTCTCAGGAAATCGTTTTTTTTCCGCAAGGGCTTGTGATGTCTTTCTATGGAATCGCAGGTCTTTTTATTAGCTCCTATTTGTGGTGCACAATTTCGTGGAATGTAGGTAGTGGTTATGATCGATTCGATATAAAAGAAGGAATAGTGTGTATTTTTCGTTGGGGATTTCCTGGAAAAAATCGTCGTATCTTCCTTCGATTCCTTATGAAAGATATTCAGTCTATCAGAATAGAAGTTAAAGAGGGTGTTTATGCTCGTCGTGCCCTTTATATGGAAATCAGGGGCCAGGGGTCCGTTCCCTTGACTCGTACTGATGAGAATTTGACTCTACGAGAAATTGAGCAAAAAGCCGCTGAATCGGCCTATTTCTTGCGCGTACCAATTGAAGTATTTTGAAAAAAGAACTGAAGAATGACTGCTTTCTTAGCAAGAGGGAAAAAACTAAAACTCAAGAATCCTCCTTTTTCTATAGCATAACTTAAGTTTCTTCAGAACGCCCCTTCGAGCCAAAACAAAAGCAAACGTACACGGAACAATCCTAAAACGAAAGTTTTTTTTTTGTCAACAAAACTTTTTTATGTGTATGTAAAGCCACTTAACTCAATTCAGTAACAAAACAAGTAACAAATCCAAATAATAGACTCATCCCATATATTTCATATATCAAAAAGTTTTGGAATGGAATAAAGAGTTTATCTTTTTTTTTTATTTCTTCATTAGAATTGGAAGTGGACTCTTTTTTCTTCGATTTCTGTATTGTTTTTTTGGATTCTTTCTAAATTAAAGGACTAACCACTTTAACTTAATTACAAATAAAAAACAGGGAATAGATTGATAGATTTATGGGCTCTATGACTTGTTTGTAATGGAATAGAACTGATGCTTAATAGAACTATTAGTATCGTATAGAGTCGACAAATGAGGTGATTAAAAATTCACAGACGAAAAAATGGCAAAAAAGAAAGTATTTATTTCCCTTCTATATCTTGCATCTATAGTATTTTTGCCTTGGTGGCTCTCTCTCTCATTTAATAAAAGCCTGGAATCTTGGGTTACTAATTGGTGGCACGCTAGGAACTCTGAAATTTTCTTGAATGATATTCAAGAAAAGAATATTCTAAAAAAATTCATAGAATTAGAGGAACTCTCGCTCTTGGACGAAATAATAAAGGAATACCCGGAAACACATTTACAAAATCTTCACAGCGTAATCTACAAAGAAACGATTCAATTGATCAAGATGCACAATGAGGATTGTATTCATACGATTTTGCATTTCTCGACAAATATAATCTCTTTCGTTATTCTAAGTGGTTGTTCTATTCTAGGTAATGAAGAACTTGTTATTCTTAACTCTTGGATTCAAGAATTCCTCTATAATTTAAGCGACACAATAAAAGCTTTTTCTATTCTTTTATTAACCGATTTATGTATAGGATTCCATTCGCCGCACGGTTGGGAACTAATGATTGGCTCTGTCTACAAAGATTTTGGGTTTTCTCATAATGAGCAAATTATATCGGGTCTTGTTTCTACTTTTCCGGTCATTTTAGATACAATTTTTAAATATTGGATCTTTCGTTATTTAAATCGCGTCTCTCCGTCACTTGTAGTGATTTATCATTCAATGAATGACTGAAAAATGATCGACCGATCCAATTATAATGTTTCTTACTTTATACATAAGTAAAACATTCAAAATTTTACTTATTCTTTCTACCCATACAGGGGATTCCTTCACTATTTCAGTGAAACTATTTCAGTAAATAGCAGAATCATAGATAGGGAACTATACTAGCGACTTATCTAATTTTATTGTAGAATTTTTCGGGATCAATGATTGGACCATGCAAACTAGAAATACCTTTTCTTGGATAAAGGAAGAGATTACTCGATCTATTTCCGTCTCGCTCATGATATATATAATAACTCGGGCACCCGTTTCGAATGCATATCCCATTTTTGCACAGCAGAGTTATGAAAATCCACGAGAAGCGACTGGCCGTATTGTATGTGCCAATTGCCATTTAGCTAATAAGCCCGTAGATATCGAGGTTCCACAAGCGGTACTTCCCGATACTGTATTTGAAGCAGTTGTTCGAATTCCTTATGATCTGCAACTGAAACAAGTTCTTGCTAATGGCAAGAGGGGGGCTTTGAATGTAGGAGCTGTTCTTATTTTACCTGAGGGTTTTGAATTAGCCCCCCCCGATCGTATTTCGCCCGAGATTAAAGAAAAGATAGGCAATCTGTCTTTTCAGAGTTATCGTCCTACTAAAAAAAATATTCTTGTGATAGGTCCTGTTCCTGGTCAGAAATATAGCGAAATCACCTTTCCCATTCTTTCCCCCGACCCCGCTACTAAGAAAGATGTTCACTTCTTAAAGTATCCCATATACGTAGGCGGGAACAGGGGACGGGGTCAAATTTATCCCGACGGGAGCAAGAGTAACAATAATGTTTATAATGCTACCGCGGTAGGTATAGTAAGCAAAATCATACGAAAAGAAAAAGGGGGATACGAAATAATCATAGTAGATGCATCAGATGGACGTCAAGTGGTTGATATTATCCCTCCAGGGCCAGAACTTCTTGTTTCAGAGGGCGAATCCATCAAACTTGATCAACCATTAACGAGCAATCCTAATGTGGGTGGATTTGGTCAGGGGGATGCGGAAATAGTACTTCAAGATCCATTACGTGTCCAAG